TCCTTGGGATGTAACTCTCCAATTCCCGACGCATTATTCCTATCCGGAGACAATATCTCCCGACCGCCCCCTACTTCGGGCGATTCCCCCACCCGAAAAAACTCGTCGGGATTTGATTCCCCCCAGATCGATATCGACGGTGTGGAAGAAGAACTAGAACTTTTCGGGGGTGGGAGATCCCCTTCGAGAGTTAAGAGATATATACGGAACATGTAAAAAGATGTTAGACCCGCGGTGAAAGAAGCTATAAATCCAAGAATTGGTAGAGATAACCAACTGTCGGCGATGATTTCGTCCTTGGACCAGAAACAGGCGAAGGGGGGAATGCCACAGAGAGACAAGGTACCGGCGAGGAAAGTGATTGCAGTTATTGGCATATATCTCCTCAAACCACCCATAGAACCCATATTCTGACTCCTCTCTGGACGATACCCAGCGATAGGTTCCATCGCGTGTATTACGGATCCCGGACCGGGAAATGATAATGCTTTGGAATAGGCGTGTGTGATGAGGTGGAATAAACCGGCTTTGTAAGAACCTATGCCTAGAGCTAACATCATATAACCCAATTGAGATATTGTCGAATGTGCCAAACCCTTTTTCAGATCTTTCTGGATCGTTGCTATACCAGCTCCCAATAAAGCGGTTAAAGCACCGACCCAAGAAATAATATTCATGACGGGGGGTAGTATTTGGAAGACGGGTAGCATGCGGGCGACGAGGAATATGCCCGCTGCAACCATAGTTGCGGCATGAATAAGAGCTGATATGGGGGTGGGTCCCTCCATAGCATCGGGTAACCATGTATGAAGTGGTAATTGTGCGGATTTGGCCATCGGACCCAAAAAGAGAGAAAAAGCGCACAGGGTTGCAAAGAACGGAATCGTCCCGTCGGCTTCGAGCAATTCGAGAAATCGCCGGGACAATTCCTGGAATTCGAAACTACCCGTTATCCAATAAAGACCTAAAATACCTAACAATAGCCCGAAATCTCCTACACGATTAATTACAAAAGCTTTTTGGCAGGCACTGGCTGCACTGGGTCTGGTATACCAAAAACCAATGAGTAGGTAGGAACAGACTCCGACTAATTCCCGAAAGATATAGATTTGTATCAGATTCGGACTAGGAACCAAGGCTAACATAGAAGCAATGAAAAGACTCAGATATGCAAAAAAACGGACATATCCCTGATCGTGGGACATGTAACCGTCGCTATAAATCATAACCGTAGTCCCAGCAGTAGTTACTAGAACCAACATTACAGAAGTCAGTGGATCAATGAGGTACCCCATTTCTAGGGTGATATTTCCATAGACGATCCAAGACCATGAGGAACGATGGATTTCACCACCTGTTACTTGTTGGCAAAAAATGACGGAAGAGATGACCATAGCCGTACTGAGTAGTGAAATACTCGCGAAGAGGGATAAGCGACGAAGGCTTCTAGCTGAGGTTGGGAAAGGGAATGGTGCTGATCCTATTGAAGCGGAAGCCAGAAGTGGAAGTAGAGGTACAATCCAAGCACTTTGGGTTGGGAATTCCGTGATAAGAATCTCGATTAAAATAAAACCTTGACTACGAATTCTTGCAATTTAATCCTATTGAAGCGGAAGCCAGAAGTGGAAGTAGAGGTACAATCCAAGCACTTTGGGTTGGGAATTCCGTGATAAGAATCTCGATTAAAATAAAACCTTGACTACGAATTCTTGCAATTTATGGTCCTTTACCTACCACGAAAGACGTAATTGAATTCATTCTATTTTTTGGATATTGCACCCAAAGATATTCTACCGAGGTTATAATATACCATAAATCTTCGTATTACTTCACTGAAAGATATGTATCTGTCGCCCGATTCGAGGGATATGAAGTATATTTATATATTCGAGCCCCGATCCCGCTTATCATATCAGTCGTGGTATTCCTTTCACTTATCCATCTGGTCCGGATCCGGCACAATAAACCAAATCCCATGGAACAATGAGTACATATGCAATAATCGAAACCGGGGGTGAACAACTCCAAGTACGGTCTGGAAGGTTTTATAATATACGTAACCTCGCCACGCTAAAACCAACGCAGTTTGGACCGAGTACGAAAATACTAATCTATAGAGTGTTGATGATTCGTCGGGATTCTGCTATAACTATTGGACATCCCTGGGTAAAAAATGCTATAGTTAGGGGTAGGATTTTGCATAACAGCTCGAGGGATAAACTAACGATTTATAAAAGGATTCCCAAGAAGAAAATACGTCGTAAATCGGGACATAGACAAAACTCTACCAGATTCATCGTGGATTCTATCTATTTCAACGGGGAAGATACGTAGGAAGGAACAAGTCCTGTATCGGGGAATCAGTCCCCAACTCAATTATTCGGTGATATTTAAGTCCGATAAACAGCGGAGAAAGGTGTTCCATATATTTATCCATCTGTAACGAAAGGTATTTCCAAGAAAATGGCAGTTCCTAAAAAACGTACCTCTAGATCGAGAAAAAAAACTCGTAGAGCTCTGTGGCGGGAAGAGGCCGGAGAAGCGGCGTCGAAGGCATTATCTTTGGCTAAATCCATTTCAACGAATCGATCGAGGAGTTTCTCCCACGCAGGAAGTAATGGATCATCCAAATCGTTGGAATCGGCGTCGACCAAAAAATAGTCGACTAATGTGCTTTAGTGGGGGGGGGGCGGTGGATCTGGTCGTTTCAGCCACAATATCTACGGAAGATGAAAATGATCCAACTCCTTCTTATTCCTCCCCTCCTATTACTTGTAATAATTAGGGGAAGGTTACTTGTAATAATTAGGGGAAGGATTCAACTTTTGAATGGATTCGAATCTATTTCGGCACTGGCATTGCATTACAGTATATTAATATCGACGTTACCGATATTCGCCCCGTTATTATATAAAACCGGACGGAAGTCTTGGGGTATATTCCTACGAGAGCCTGTCGCATCATCTGCTTGTTAATTCACCGCCTCAATCGCCTTATTTCGCTACGATATTCAATGGAGTTTTCGGATTAATTCTTGCTTGGATTTTAGTGAGATATTATTCCCCGGGGAAGGGAATAAACTCTTGGATGCTGTAATTGATCTTCCCTTCGCGTTACCCACATCGGTAGGGGGTTTGACCCTAATGACAGTATTTAGTGACAAGGGGGGTGGATGGTTTTTAGATTCCCCATCGACTTGGCGCGAAGATCATTTTCAGACCCGTGGGAGTTAGCATAGCTATGATTTTCGCATCTATGCCTTTCGTAGTACGGGACGGTACAACCAGTTCCACAGGACCTGGAAAAGGATTCGGAAGAAGCTGCTTGCTGCGTAGGTGCATCGCCCTAACTTTTCTGGCATGTTTCATTCCCGGCACTGATTCATTAACTATCAACGGGAACTGCTTCGTTTTTTTCGCGAGCTTTAGGGGAATGTGGTTCGGTAGTTCCAACAGCTTCTAATATTCAATGAAAGATTTTAGTGATTTCTGTATTGATTTCCCAAAAAATTGAACGATATGACTACCGAGGTGCTACTGCGATAGCAGGCTTAATTCTAAAAAATTCTTCCGGTTCATTGTTCCGGATCAACGAAATTCAGCAAAAGGTTGAATAGAAAAAAAAAGTGGTGGGAATACACAAAATGATGTCCCTTCGGAGTATTGGGATTCGAACCCGCGACTTCCGTCGCACGAATATAATATACTACCGGACTCACGCCCATCGTGTGGTATTATCGAAATATTTTTTATATAAACAATGTTTCGAGAGACGGGAACGTTTTTACGTGGAAAGTTTTTTGGTATAATTTTATAGAAGCCGCCATGGTGAAATTGGTAGACACGCTGCTCTTAGGAAGCAGTGCTTAAGCTTCTCGGTTCGAATCCGAGTGGCGGCATGAAGGAATAGGAATATAAAATCCCCGTCCCATATTTATAATGAACTCCTCGTCCGATCCGGCACGTGCGGATCAAACTCGTGATATCCATTCACTATCTATATCGTTAATACCGCCATACATCTATAATTAATTGCACATACCCTTCATCCGTCTATTAGGAATACATACAAAAAAACTCACTGGATTTGATCATGGCATCCGTAACTTTTGAACATCCCTTAGCTCATACTTCTTTTTCTCTTCTTTTTTCCGCGACTCTTTCGTTTTGGGGGGGGAGTATATGCACAAACGACTCGGGGATAAGCTTCTTGAGAGAGAGAGGCATGGTCGTCGCTCATTTCTGTACAACGGGATTTCTACCAACTCGTTGGATTCATTCGACGCATTTACCTCTAAGCAATTTGTATGAATCATCCATGTTCTTGTCATGGAGTTTAACGTTAATTCATATCATTTCGAGGGTGAAGAACGGAAATGATTGGTTGGGTGCCGTAACGGCACCAAGTGCTATGTCAACCCACGGATTTGCTACTTTGGGTCTTCCCAAAGGAATGCAAGAATCTATCGCTTTAGTTCCTGCTTTACAATCTCATTGGTTGGTGATGCATGTCACAACAATTGTATTAAGTTATGCCACTCTTTTATGCGGATCCTCACTAGCTATAACTCTTCTGATCGTTACGGCGATGGAACGAATGGATTTATCGATTACAAAATATCGGAATCATCCCCTCATTCACTGGGATCTATTTCGACGTTATATCGGCAAAGATTTCGATCCGGAGGAATCACATAAAACTGTTGTTTACTCCCGTAATTTGTTCGAGTCGGAATTGAGTAGAGAAATAGATAATTGGAGTTATCGAATGATTGGTTTGGGATTCCCTCCCCTAACTCTAGGTATTCTTTCCGGAGCAGTTTGGGCTAATGAGACTTGGGGTTCATACCGGAATTGGGATCCGAAAGAAACATGGGCTTTAATCACTTGGTTCATATTCGCAATTTATTTGCATATTCGGATAGTGAAGGGTTGGCAGGGCAAAGAGCCAGCAATTGTAGCTACATTAGGTTCTTTCGTAGTCCGGATTCGTTATCTAGGAGTTAATTCGTTCGGTAGGGGGTTACACAGTTACGGGTGGTGGCTCTGAAACCGGATAGGGACGTGTCTCATTTCAAATAGTGAAATTCTCGGGATTCACTATTTGAAATTGGGATTCGCTATATCATATTGGTTTTTTTGGAGGAGTGAGGTACTACGAGATCTCTTCAATCACTCCATGGTAATAATACAAGACTGGGGTAGAGACCAATTCCTAGGATTGGGAGGAACAAACATATCGAAATATAAATCTCCCGTGGTCCAATATCCGTGAAACGGGCTAAGTAATCGGTGGATCTGTGACCGTAAAATGATTGGCGTAACATAGATAATAGATAGACGGGGGTCAGTACTATTCCGACCGCTTCGATTACTACTACGAATATTTTGAAGACGGGGGAATAGGTCTGGTTAGTCACTATCCCCAGGGAAACCATTAATTCCGCTACGAAACCACTAGTACCAGGTAATGCTAGAGAGGCCATAGAACCGAAGCTAAACAGAGTAAACAGTTTCGGCATTGGAATAGCTATTCCCCCCATTTCATCAAGCGATAGAGTACGTATTCTGTCGTAAGTTATTCCCGCCAGGAAAAAGAGCAGCGCGCCAATTAGTCCGTGGGAAATCATTTGTAGTATAGCCCCATCCAGACCTATGGTTGTTACGGAACCAATACCAATAAGTACAAAACCCATATGAGATACCGAGGAGTAGGCAATTCTTCTTTTTAGATTACGCCGACTCAGGGAAATGAGAGCCGCATAAACAATTTGGAGTGCTCCTAGAGCAACTAACCACGGAGCAACTAGGGAATGGGCGTGGGGCAGTAATTCCATATTTACTCGAATCAATCCGTACCCCCCCATCTTTAGAAGTATTCCAGCCAAAAGCATACATGTACTATAATGTGCTTCTCCATGAGTATCTGGTAACCAGGTATGGAAAGGAATTATTGGTAATTTAACGGCGTAGGCTATCAAAAAACTTATGTACAATACCATCTCCAACTCCGGGGAATAGGATCTAGTAGCTAATATTCGGAGAGCGGACGCAGGGGTTTCGAAATTATTATGTAGAACCATAGTGAGTGCCGCTACTAGGATGAAGACGGAACCGATCGCTGTATATAAAATGAATTTCGTAGCAGCATACAAACGTTTCTTACCGCCCCACAAAGTCAGGAGTAAATAAACGGGAAGGAGTTCCAATTCCCACATGAGAAAAAAGAGTAAAAGATCTCGTGAAGCAAATAATCCCACTTGGCCACTATACATTGCTAGCATCAAGAAATAAAAAAGTCGCGGATTTCGGGTGATAGGCCAAGCCGCTAAAGTAGCTAGAGTGGTTATGAATCCCGTCAGTAAAATAAGCCCCATAGAAAGTCCGTCGATTCCCAATCTCCAATGGAAGTCGAGGGAATCAATCCAATTGTAATCTTCTCCCAGTTGGATGAATCCGTTGCCGAATTCAAAATGGTAGCAGAATGTATAAGTTATTAGCAAAAATTCCAAGAGGCAAATTCCTAAAGTATACCACCTAATGATTCTATTTCCTTCGGGAGGGAATGGGAGAATCATAAAACCTGCAGATACGGGTAGGAGAACAATTATTGTTAGCCAGGGCAAATGATTCATGGTGTAAGGGTGGGAAAACTTTGGATAGAAAACTCATACTCGTATTTTCGAGTATGAGTTTTTCCCCTTCCCGAAATAGATGAAGGGGAATGACTTCAGTTTCTATTCATCAATAAGCTAGACCCATACTACGGGTGGTTTCGGATCCCAAGTAGACGCGTACACTCAAGAAATCTGTTGGGCAGGCGGATTCACACCTTTTACAACCTACACAATCCTCAGTCCGGGGAGCGGATGCAATTTGGTTGGCTTTACATCCATCCCAGGGTATCATTTCCAAAACATCTGTGGGACAAGCTCTTACACATTGGGTGCAACCGATGCAGGTATCATAAATTTTTACTGAATGCGCCATTGGATATAACTCCTGTTACGTCGTAGGTATGGGATGTCGAAAAACATTAAATTGGGTGGGAGGTAGTACTTGCTACATGTTCAAACACATATTATCACACAATAATTGAGAAGTTAAACCCCGGTTATGGGTCTCTTTCTGGTCCCGAATATCCGGTATCCTCACCACTTAAGCAAATTGAATTGATCGATACGCGTCGATTCTCTGTTGCGATAAATAGCTAGAACGATAGCTAATCCAATCGTAGCTTCAGCCGCTGCAATAGCGATGATGAAAATGGAAAAAAGCTCTCCCTCTATTTGTGGACTATCCAAGAAATTGGAAAAAGTAACCAGATTTATATTGACTGCATTGAGCATCAATTCGAGACACATAAGTGCTTTAACCATGTCTCGGCTTGTAATTAGTCCGTAGAGACCGATGCGGAATAGAAAAGCACTTAGATTGAGCATATTTTCGAGCATATAATTCCTTTTCCATTTCATTCTCTTCGATATAGCTGAGGATGCATTCCATTTCTTAATCATCCGGGACCTCAGATTATGAAAACGGTGTTGACACTGCATCGTATCCCTATAATTCTGTTATTTTTTCTCGACGGGCCACGGTAATAGCTCCTACCAGAGCCACTAACAAAATGATGGACATAAGTTCGAACGGGAATAAAAATTCATTCATCAATTCAGATCCAATGCGTCTGATATTATCGGTTAAAGCCTCCCCTCGAGATTGAGCCGAGCGATTTATCAAATTGACTCTGGACCAGACCGTATCCGAAATGGTATTGATCAATAAACAGAAAAGACTTGCACAAAGAGTGAAAGTGATTCCGTCTCCGGTGGTCCAGGATGAGAAGGGGTTTGAACTCTTCCCAGTACTTACCAACATCACGGCGAATACGATTGGGATGTTTACGGCCCCTACATAGATCAGTATCTGGGCAGCTGCCGAGAAATCCGCATTTAGTAAAAGATATAGGAGGGATATGCGGGCGAAAACAAAACTTGAGAAAGAGGCAGAATGGACCACATCACTAGCAAAGACTATCCCAAAACTTCCTAGTACGATACCTGATTCTACAGAAAATAGGATGGAATCATAAAATGGTTCGGGTAAATTCATAAGCCTCACGAAGATTTTGTAATATTTCTTGAATCGCAACGCCCCTCCGCTAATTTTTTTGATGGGGCGGTTGAACCCAAAATAAACTGATTCGTCGAATCCTCAATGATTGCTATGGGCAAACGTCCCAAAGCTATTTGATCATAATTCAATTCGTGGCGATTATAAGTTGAGAGTTCGTATTCCTCGGTCATTGACAAACAATTTGTGGGGCAGTATTCCACGCAGTTTCCGCAGAGTATACAGACTCCGAAATCAATACTATAGCCTCTTAGTTGTTTCTTCCTCACACTCTTCCTCAATTCCCAATCAATAACCGGCAGATTTATCGGACACACACGGACACAAACTTCACAGGCAATACACTTATCAAATTCGAAATGAATACGTCCGCGAAACCGTTCGGATGGAATTAACTTCTCGTGGGGGTATTGAATAGTCGTAGGTGAACGACCTATATGATCTGAGGTAACCACAAAGCCCCGACCAATATACTTCGCGGCTTGTATCGCTTGTCGACTATAACCTGTCAATCCAGTGACCATGGAAAGCATATGTATATCCTCAAAATACATTTCGACTCACTAACCAGACTCTGCCGGATCAATAAATTAAAGCGAAAGGAGTTGGAGAGACGTCGTCAGCAACAAATTACCTAAAGCGACGGGTAGGAGAAATTTCCAACCGAGATCTAGTAATTGGTCTATTCTAACACGGGGTGGGGTCCATCTCGTTATTATACAAATAGACAGGAACGAATAAGCTTTGACCAATGTGGTGATGACTCCTACCATTTCGAAAATGATTGCATCAAACCCCGTGTTGTGAATCCATTCCAAATTCTCCGTAGAAATCGAAAGAAACGGAGTGATTGGGAAGTACCACCCCCCCGAGTAGAGAACCGTTACGAATAGTGAAGATACTAATAGGTTTGGGTAGGAACCTACATAGAATAACGCAAATTTGATACCGGAATATTCGGTCTGATAACCTGCAACCAATTCCTCCTCCGCCTCCGGTAAGTCGAAGGGTAATCTCTCACATTCTGCTAGGGAGGAGATGAAGAAGACAATGAAACCTACCGGTTGGCGCCACAAATTCCAACTCAATAAACCATATCCAGATTGTGATTCGACAATATCGACTGTGCTCAAACTGTTAGATAATTATAGTCGGTACTGGGACCACCGTCCCAACATCTCTACTTCAAAACCGTACGTGAGACGCGAATTTCATACGGCTCCCCAGTGGTTAATGGTTGTTGAAAACCCTTCCGTCTCGTGAAATAACCAGCGAGATTCTGTCTGCTTCTGGAATAGAAAAGCTTTTGAATCTATCTCAACCTCTGTCTACTTCTACTAAAACTGACTCGAATCCCGGGCTTGAGTCCATGTCACTGAGCATTAGAAGTAGGAGGAGGATTACTCCGTTCCCGATAGTCATTTTTGTAGTAGATAGGCGTATACCCCAAATCGGGATTTGGATGAAGTACTGCTTGGAAATCTCCACCAAAGCCAAGTCTTTATCCGATTTATTTGCTTCGTCCCCACCACACCATCTACCAATCCTTCGTGCATTTTCGTCTTTCTCACCCCCTACTCTTGCCGAATCAGAAATAATATAATGAACAAAAAATATTCCTGATGCTATGCCTCCGCTACCAGGATCTAGAATCGGATTCCGCACCTGGGAGAAACACAGTTTTCACTGGTCGTTCGTGCTTTCACTCTCGTACAAAGAGGATGGGATTCGACCCTGTCACTGCATAATACGAAGCTGTTCAATCTCACCCATATGACTATCGAGTTTTTGCTGCGGGGGAAGTCCATTCCAGTCAGTTAGTCCCTCTTCTACCCCCACCAGTATTTATTTGACGAATCGCACGTAGAGATATGGATAAGACACTCAGAGCCAGGGGAATTTCGTAACTGATAGATTGAGCGGCGGCTCTCAAACCACCTAGGAAGGAGTATTTGTTGTTCGATCCATATCCAGCCATTAAAAGTCCCAAAGGAACTATGCTCGAAATGGCGATCCAGAAAAAGACACCTATACTCAAATTGGATAAGACGATATTGTATTCGAGGGGAATGACTAAATGACTCGGAAAAACTGGTATAACCGCTATGACGGGACCGAGATTGAATAACCAAAGATCTCCCTGCGGGGGGGTGATATCTTCTTTCAAAAGGAGTTTGGTCCCATCCGCCAGACTTTGAAGAATTCCCAAAGGACCCGCATGTTCGGGTCCAATACGTTGTTGTATAGCTGCTGATATCTTCCTCTCAAGCCATACAGGAACCAAAACTCCTATTACCACTCCCAGAATAAGTAAAATAACCGAGGCAGCAATCGACAAAAATTTTAAGAATTCACTAGAAAATGTTAATGCGTTAAAAAAGTGATTAATTCGTTCTCCGAATGTTGTATCTAGAGCCATTTCAGCGATCAACCTCTCCCGTAATAATATCTATACTACCTAGAATTGTCATAATATCCGCTAATTTTGTTCCTCTTACCAGATGTGGGAGAATCTGCAAATTAATAAAACCCGGTGGACGAATTTTGAATCTCCAGGGAAAAATACTATCGTTCCCCATCAGAAAAATACCTAACTCGCCCTTAGGAGCTTCGATCCTAACATAATGTTCCTGTTTGGGTAATTTTGAAGTGGGAGACGGTTTTTTACCAATGAATTGATACCCGAAATCATTCCATTCCGAATTCTTTTCCTCATGGAGTCGACGAGCTTCCAAATTCTCGTAAGGTCCCCCCGGAATAGCTTTTGATGCTTGTTGAATAATTCTTGCTGACTCCCTCATCTCCCCAATACGTACTAAATAACGAGCTAATGAATCTCCCTCTTGCTGCCATTGGATTTGCCAATCCAATTCGTCATAACATTCGTAATGATCTACTTTTCGAAGATCCCACGGAACTCCTGAAGCTCTTAGCATAGGTCCGGATAAACCCCAATTTATTGCTTCTTGCTTAGTAATAATACCCACTCGATCTACTCGTTCGATGAAGATGGGATTGCTAGTTATAAGCCTTTCGTATTCATCCACTTTCGGCGAGAAATAGTCGCAGAAATCTAGACATTTATCTATCCAACCATAGGGAAGGTCTACGGCGACTCCGCCGATACGGAAGTAATTGTGCATCATCCGCATACCAGTAGCAGCTTCGAACGAATCGTATATCATCTCTCTCTCTCTAAAAGCGTAAAGGAATGGGGTCTGCGCCCCGATATCAGCCATGAAGGGTCCAAGCCATAATAGATGGGATGCTATACGACTCAGCTCTAGCATTATAACTCTTATATAACTGGCTCTTTTAGGAATTTGAATATTCGTCAATCTCTCCGGCGCATTCACCGTTATTGCCTCCGTAAACATCGTGGCCAGGTAATCCCATCGCGTTACATAGGGAAGATATTGAACAAGTGTCTTATCCTCAGCAATTTTCTCCATACCCCTATGCAAGTAACCCAGTACGGGTTCACAATCCAAAACCTCTTCCCCGTCCAGAGTAACTACAAGTCGAAGAACACCATGCATCGACGGGTGATGAGGACCCATACTTACTAGCATTAGATTTCTCCTCCCGGTGAGTTCATATAACTCCCCGTGCTTTTGGTTGAATGAATCGGTGGGAGATAAAGTTAAAGTAATGAGATGGGATGATTCTCGGTGGAATTAATTGTCACGGATGTCTTCGACCATAGAATCAACGGTTCTTGAAACCACGAATACCGGATCGACTGGTTAATTCCTCGTAGGTCAATCGATTCGTCTCGAACAAATGGGCCAAAAGCCGCTTGCGTTTGCCCAAAATCTTCCACAAACCTCTTCGGGATGAATAGTCTTTGTCATGCCTCTTGAAGTGGAACGTCAATCTCGTAACTCTATTTGTCAAATTCAATATCTGAGATTCCACCGACCCCTCCCGCTTGTTGCATGCAGGTGGGGGTTGAATTGATATATTTTTATACATACAGAAACTCCTCGGTCTTTTTCTATTGGTTGTAACACATTACCGCCCCGCAGGGAGATGTGACTATTTACTCCAAGGAATATAAGTCTTTACACATATTTATGGAGAAAATAATCAAAAGCATTTCTCATCATTTCCCAATTAAAGGATACATACGAATCCTAGGCATAGCAAATCGGCTACCATTACTTGTACTAAACCAGAATCTATTCATACAAGCTAGATCCTCGAATCGATGACTAGACCAAAAAAAACGTTTAATAAACTTACTCCGACTCGTAGCGAATTTATTCCTTCGTCCATTTCGGACGCGGGTTGGGTCTCCCGATATATCTATAAACGAGTTGGATATGCCACTTACTTTTTCCTTCGGGGATAAACAATTCAATAACCTCAACCGTTTACGATTGTTTGGGAGGAAAATATCCCCGAGATCAAAAGAATCGAAGGGGTTTGCTCCGCCCATACGGATAAGTTCCATACCTAAGGGATTTTCATGAATGTATTCCAAATTACATACCTTACCCAATCTATTTCCGAATCGTAACAAGGCGCTAATCATTCTATACATCAGAATCTGATCATCCAGTAGGCGTGGTACGCGATGTTCCGAATTAATTACTAATCGATCCGTATCGCTTTCTTTACGAAGAAAACGACGAAATAGTTTCAAATCTTCAAGCATCTTGGCAGAGGGCGAAGCTGTATCCTCCTGATTCTGTATGAAAGTCGTGAGGGAAGCCGCATCTCCCAATTCCTGAAATTCTTTCTCCAATTTCTTTGACTTCCACTTCCACCGACGAATAGATTGACTACGTTCCCTCTCTCTAAGTAATTTACTACCACCGATAATTCCCCTATTCCTTCCCCCGATAATTGAATCGGCTAGTGATGAAATCCTTCTGTTTCCATATCCTCTTCTCGAATAGAAATCGGGTAAGAAAGGTAGCAGTAAGTTGTATCGGAGGAATGCTATGTTTCCGTCTTCACGGATTTTCGTAGTATCTGTGGAATCATCAACTCCCTCCCCACCACCTACCTCCCCCTCCGCTGCTATAGAATCCTTTTCGAAATCGAAATAGTTGTATGCCAACCGATTGCTTTTGCTTATTTTATCGAGTTTTATTAAATTCTCCACATAAGGATTCGGAACGGGGTCATTATATTTCCGTCGGAAAAAATTGATAGCTTTTGCTTCAGCATTACCAAGAATTTCAACCCCCCCCTTCCAATGCTCACAAACAGCTAGTCTCCATTCCATTGGAGCTATTCCATGCCACGTTCGTGGAGATAAATCATATCGATTGAAGCATTTTAACCATCCCCTCCAATTCATTTCTCGCAAATCTCCTGGTTCTATCTGATCCATCACTCCCAGCCCGTGAAGATGATCCAGGATTCTATCCCTCATTGGGAGGGGGGGTGTCCAATCTTTCAATAAAAATTTGGGATAAGATTTATTCCTAGTTCTTGTACGCCACAATCTCCGAAATATATAAGCTTGAGACATTGGTATCATTTCCTACTTATAATTGACTTCAACCCCCCTTCCACCCGCAGCGATTGAACCTTTATCCCCTACCCCCACTAATTCCACTTATGGAATAGACTCTTTCTCATATTCCTCGTTACGAATCTCAGGATCATTTCCAATCTTATCCTAACCTGCCGGGAACGAATCATGAATTTTTGGGGTAATTTCCGCATTCCTTTGGGGTCTATTCCCAATCTTCGGGCGATTCCCCATCCTTTTCCTCTCCAATTTTCGTTTGCGGACGAACTTTTGCGCATACGTAAACCCTCGAGACTCATATCCCCGTTCCGTTCATTAATCCTATTCGTCTTTTTATCCTCCAAATCCTTCAGCTCCCGTACATATCGTTGAGTCCCATACCCTTTTTTCTGTGGTGCTTCCGGGGGCGTCTCATCTATTCCTGCAATAAGTAGTTTAGAAGCCCTATTACTCCCTCTACGCGCTTCGTTATATCCCCCGTAGGTTTTATTGGAATCAGATCCCTCTGAATATCCCTCTAAATAGTCGTTACGAGAAGCTAACGGTTCCTCGACTGATCCTGTTTTGCTTATGGATCGAAAGAGTGTGTATAATCTATTCGTCGGAGAGTAATCCATCACCTTTTGCGGAATACTTACTCCCAATCTTTTATTCAACTCCCTACCAATCTTTCCCCAAAAAGGGGGGTGTCTCTTCATATCACCAAAGGGTAGATCGGTCTGGAAACCCCAGGCGGTTGAGTGACTGTAATTCATTCTTCTATCCCCAGCCCTCGCAAGCAAATTATTCTTCCGTTTATTCCCATTACTAAAAAGATCGGAGCACGGATTTTCCGCCTCCATACCAACTTTTTTTTTGTTGTGCCACGGTTTGAGACGGAAAGGGTATATTATTTTTATCTGGAGACCATCCCTAAGCCATTGCTCCGGCAATTCCTTCCCCGAGACCTCGGTACCGTCATAAGTACATTTTATATGAATCTCTCTATTCCAACCGTACCAGTCCTCGTCCCATTCGGGAATTTGAAATAGCAAGAAACGACCGATATTCTTGGAAATGATCAACATGGGTAGTACTATATATTTCCTCAGATGCGATTGGACGATCGGCAACCAACTTCTTCCCCATTGAGCTAATGGAAAGTCCCATCTGTTTGCTATAGAGAGGCGATCAGCCCTTGTTTTCTTGGGTGAAATTATTCCCCTGCCGAAGAAGGAATTACTTCCGTCCGTGAACATATCCCTGAAGATACCCCGACTTTTTGGAAGGGATCGGGACGGGGCATATTCGTCCGTAATCCTTAGGAAGAATGGGGAATGTATCCTGAGCTGAAAAATTTTCCACACGACCGTTTTTCTTCGCCTAGAACGCATAGAACCTTTCACCAATTTTCTACGGGAATCGGATTGTTGCGAAAAACGTCTCACGATTCGTCTTCTCCTCCCTCTCCCTCGTACGATATATCCTAAGTTTTTAACTTTCCTCTGACGAATATCGGTAACTCCGACGGCTATAACATCGAATTTTTCGTTCCTTAAATTCGACGGCCATCTAGGTATTTCTTTATCCACTTCCCGAATCTGAATTCTTGCACGGGATTGTGACGTTTTCCCGAACAAGGAATATAAATTAGAGAATTGATTGAAATCACCCGAAGAAAATTTTTTCCAATAATTTGGGGCTGTACTCCATTTCTCCGTTTCTAAATGATTGAAATATAAAGTTCTCTGTGTGGGAGATAGATTCAGGATGAGTTCCCAATTGGGAGGAGATTTTCTAGCCATTTTTCTACGTATGGAGTTGAGATCATCCACGTCTGCAAAGAACTCGGAATAATTATTTCGTTTATTCTTATCCCTCACTCCAACCTCGTCGAAAGAATCGATTTCTTGGGAATTTGTATCATATTTTGCATTCTTCGACCTGTTAATGAGTAAACTCAAAGTGCGACGTGCATCTTGAGCCAGTGGTTCCCAGGGTAGTACCAGAGTCTCGCGGTCCAAATCCTTCCACTGATCGGAAATCCAATTCTTTAGTTTGTTTGTTTTTCTCGGCAGATATCGCGGTCTATGTCTCTTCGTAGATTTATGGGATTCATCCGTTGAAAGCAGAGTTGATTTCGAAATTATCATGGTCTGACGGAATTGATTACCCAGGAACGGATCACAACATTTTTCGGGTAACCCGCCTCCGAGTGGAAATAATACCGCTCTCTTTTCCTCAGCATCTACTGGTGAATAACCATCACCCAAAAATTCGATTCTGTCTCGGAATTCCTCATACAAATCTTGATATGCATCTCTTATCTCCATCCAATTCCTGCAAAAATGACTGTATGGAGATGGAGTTCCCGGACGATGCAAATCTTTTCGGAAAGTTGCCGGACCTGGTAAACAAGTGTGGGATATCCTCCCTCCTCCACCATCCGAACAAGCGCTAAAAAAATATTGAGAGACTCTTCCCTTTACAGGACTTCGATTACCGAATCGACTATTTCCTATAAATCTTAGTGGTCGATTCCATTTCCGAGGATCAAAAAAAAGGATAGGCCATATCCCCGCGAATGGTAATGATTCCCCAAACTTTGATGCGTTCATTTGTGAATCCTCCACTACCTCCTTCGCTGAAGAAGGGGTCGGGGTTCTACCCAGATGGAGGAGGCAGAAACCGAAAATGAATATACTGAAAATTCGATGAATTACACGTTTAACCAAAAGATATAATACGGTTGAATCGGCTTCTACACGGAATAGGAGTAACTTGCACGAATTCACGAATAGTATTTGACCGGTAAACCAACCGAGGAAACAACTAAATACAAATAAAGAGTTTTGACTGTGACGAAAAAGGAAGAGATTAACCAATCTCGATAGAACAGGACTTGGTAAAAGAACGGGATTAAGCAATTGGAATACGAGACTATCTACAAATAGGGTATAGATACGATCGTCCGCTAATGATTCGATCGGTCGCAGGGATTGATAATTCGGGAGATCCTTCGTTCTATACCAATGGAATAAAAGGCATGGCAAAACCGAAAAAGTTATTGCATGAGGTTTTACCAGCACGACGTACAAGGGCGAGTGGTAAATGGACAGGAATGCCATCAGTTGCCCAAGGCATAAACCACCGGTGGCTATGAGACCACTTAGACGTCCTCCCAACAAAAAAGCTCTTATAGATAAAATTTGGGAAGGACCAATAGGCAATGTGGTGAGGAAACCGTAATACATTCCGAATAGAATGAACGGTCCTGAAAAATGGATCCATGACGATGTTTGGGCCCACAGCGGAGAAAGCAGTGAGGGAATGCTTGTTACCGTAATAAGAAACCTTCCTCGATGAAGTAGGATTGGAGTGAATTCCGTGAGAGATTGGTGAGGTAGGGGCCAGAGATCGGAAGTCTTTTTGATCACCAGTCCCTACCCCATGAATGATTATTTCGGGAACGAGAAAAGGGAGTATCTTTCTCTTTTATCTACCTCCCTAGTCTCACCAGATCGTTCCAACCCAAAAATTCTAAATTATTATTACGTCGTAGTGGACGAGTAACAAGTTCGAGAATATCTCTCGCATTAGTAAATCCATGTATTTGAGCGAAGGTGAATTCGACGGACCATTTCGTATTAATTCCTCTGGCTTCCAATGGATTAGCATGAGCCATTCCCGTTATTGCTAAATCAGGTTGCAGTTCACGCATACGTTGTATTTGGTTATAATTATCCGGTTTCTCGACAATTCGCGGCATGGGTATACCCATTTCATTACATGTATCTTGCAGAAATCTCAATTCCGCAGCTTGGTACCTCTTATCCATGTACGGAATACCTATCTCGTAAACAATCATTCCGCATCGTACCAAAAATCTTGCTAGAGAAACTTCCAGGAGATTATCCCCCGTAAAGAATACGGATTTTCCACGTACTAGATCGAGATAATCCCCCAAACCCTCCCAAACCAATTGCTCTCGCTCCTTCAATCCCTGCGTCCTAATCCCAAGAACCAGACAAATTTTCTCTATCCAAGCCCGTGTCCCATCGGGACCGATAGGAAAAGGTGCTCCTATTAATTTGCATTTGCGACGTCGCATTAGGGTCGTAGCCGTTCGACTTGGGAACGGATTAACACCACATACGTAAACCCCATCCCCCAATGTCGGAAGATCCGTATATCTTTGAGCAGGTAACCAACCCGAAACATGAACGGATTGGCGTTTTGATTCCAGACTAGGTTGAGAAGCTACTGCGGATGGTAGAGAACCAAAAAGAACCGGAGGAGACTGTTCATTCGATTCCATAGATTTATCCGTCCCGAGGGGAAGGGACGGAACAAATTCCTGCTTCTCGTTCTTCCTCTCCCCCGTAAAATGATGTTGGGGACAACGATGCACTATTGCTGCTAATACAGTATCTTCCCCCTGGGTAAAAGCATAGTCCAATCCATTAGCTCTTGCTACGACAATAGGAATTTCAATCTCGGCCTCTAGTTCCGGTGCCATCCCTTCGAGATCCATCTTTATTATTTCCGTCGTGCAAGTGCCAATCCATATAATAACACTTGGATTCCTATCTTTTTTGATTTGGGTACACAGTCGTTTCAATTCCTGGTAATCATTCAGTTGAGCAGAGATATCTCCCTCCTCCAACTCCGCCATAGCATAACGAGGTTCCGCAAAAATCATAACCCCAAGAGCATTTTGTAGGAAATAACCGCAAGTCTTCGTACCTACTACTAGGAAGAAACTATCTTCTATTTTTTGATACAACCAGGCGACGCAACTGATCGGACAAAAGGTATGGTAATTACCTGTCTCGCATTCAAAGGTGAGAGTTTCAGATACTTCAATTGGCATAGATTTGTGTATTCCCCTAGCTAATTATTCCTCGATCTTTTCCTTTCGTTTAAACCATTGTGAAATCAGGCGAGTTTTCTTCGTTATTATCCCTCCCCAAAACCTTCGTGGGGTTTAGATAGAAATCCGATAATAGACTAAACGATTCCCGATCCGGTACTTCTCTAGGAACAACTCCTTCCGGTTCAGACAAGATTTGGTCCGCTATATTCAAATGAAATTCACAAACATAATTAAGAGTAGGCTCAGACTCTACCATTTCGAACAATGTCTTTCCCTTCACTCTGGAGATTCTAATGTCTTCGATTAAAGGTAGTACCTCTAGCACCGGCATTGGGCAGGCCTCTACATACTTATCGATTAGATCTCTCTTCGAGGTCCGATTACCAACCAAACCAGCTAGTCTAAGTGGATGCGTGCGAGCTTTCTCTCTGACAGACGCGGCAATACGATTAGCCGCAAATAAGGCATCGAATCCATTATCTGTGATAATGATGCAGTAATCGGCATAATTCAATGGAGCCGCAAACCCCCCACAAACAACGTCGCCCAATACATCGGATAGGGTAATATCATATTCATAAAATGCATTTAATTCTTTCAACAATTTGACAGTTTCTCCGACGACATATCCTCCACACCCAGCCCCGGCAGGCGGCCCTCCCGCTTCTACGCAGTCGACTCCTCCGTAACCCCCGTAGACTACATCCTCAGGCCAAACATCCTCGTAGTGATAATCCTTCGACTGTAGAGTATCAATGATAGTAGGGATTAGAAATCCCGTGAGAGTGAAAGTACTATCGTGTTTGGGATCACAACCAATTTGTAAAACTTTTTTGCCGCGTCTCGCTAAAGCAATGGAGATATTACAACTTGTTGTGGATTTACCGATTCCACCTTTCCCATAAACTGCTATTTTCATATCATTTAATTAACGTTTAGTACGGTTTTTACGTCTTTTATCGCACAGATTTTTACGCGTCCTCGAATGCACCTACTCATGATAACATATTTTATGCCACGGAACCAATTCTTTATAGACTTGAACTCCCTACCGCTTGTTGGGTCCCTGCCGGAACGGATCTCTCCCCCCCCCCCCCTCCTCATCCCCTTTATTTCTATGCGATGAGTCGAGGGAAGAGAATATGATGAAATCGAATAGCATCTGTTCGTGGTGGTATTGCTTTTGCAGTAACATCCGGATAGTCACGCAGTATTTTGTCCCGCATATAATTTAAAGTACCCGGCCAATTTCTGGTTCTTTTTTTCGTAACTTCCGCGCGATCGGATCAAACAATGCCGGACCGTAGGCTTTATACTCTATTGAGTCCGGCAGTTGAAATTACTCGGGCGATGGGACCGAACCGACTAGACTAGTACAAAAAAAAACTTCGCGAGAATTCACGAATCGGAAAGATTAATAGACGAATTCGAAGAATTGCAGCTTAATCCTTGAAATTTATTCGATCAATAAGTATCTTGGGAATGGTAACGAGGAAGTTTCATCTATTTATGACCGTCCCCTTTTTTTTAAGTAATTATTTTTCAAGTAATTACCAGAAATTCCCCGCCCCGAGCCGATTATTCATTGTTAATACGATTACTAATTACTAAAACTAAAGGGGTTTTAGTCCGGGTAATTGCAGTAATAATCCAAGGGGTGGCGGTTATGATGTAATAGCAGTAATAATACCTTCAGGTTCCTCAGTGGCTCAGTGGTAGAGCGATCGGCTGTTAACCGATTGGTCGTAGGTTCAAATCCTACCTGGGGAGATTCGATCCATCTCGAAGCACGGTGACTAAGGTGATTATTGAACCCACCATAAATTAAATTGCAAGAATTCGTAGTCAAGGTTTTATTTTAATCGAGATTCTTATCACGGAATTCCCAACCCAAAGTGCTTGGATTGTACCTCTACTTCCACTTCTGGCTTCCGCTTCAATAGGATTAAATTGCAAGAATTCGTAGTCAAGGTTTTATTTTAATCGAGATTCTTATCACGGAATTCCCAACCCAAAGTGCTTGGATTGTACCTCTACTTCCACTTCTGGCTTCCGCTTCAATAGGATCAGCACCATTCCCTTTCCCAACCTCAGCTAGAAGCCTTCGTCGCTTATCCCTCTTCGCGAGTATTTCACTACTCAGTACGGCTATGGTCATCTCTTCCGTCATTTTTTGCCAACAAGTAACAGGTGGTGAAATCCATCGTTCCTCATGGTCTTGGATCGTCTATGGAAATATCACCCTAGAAATGGGGTACCTCATTGATCCACTGACTTCTGTAATGTTGGTTCTAGTAACTACTGCTGGGACTACGGTTATGATTTATAGCGACGGTTACATGTCCCACGATCAGGGATATGTCCGTTTTTTTGCATATCTGAGTCTTTTCATTGCTTCTATGTTAGCCTTGGTTCCTAGTCCGAATCTGATACAAATCTATATCTTTCGGGAATTAGTCGGAGTCTGTTCCTACCTACTCATTGGTTTTTGGTATACCAGACCCAGTGCAGCCAGTGCCTGCCAAAAAGCTTTTGTAATTAATCGTGTAGGAGATTTCGGGCTATTGTTAGGTATTTTAGGTCTTTATTGGATAACGGGTAGTTTCGAATTCCAGGAATTGTCCCGGCGATTTCTCGAATTGCTCGAAGCCGACGGGACGATTCCGTTCTTTGCAACCCTGTGCGCTTTTTCTCTCTTTTTGGGTCCGATGGCCAAATCCGCACAATTACCACTTCATACATGGTTACCCGATGCTATGGAGGGACCCACCCCCATATCAGCTCTTATTCATGCCGCAACTATGGTTGCAGCGGGCATATTCCTCGTCGCCCGCATGCTACCCGTCTTCCAAATACTACCCCCCGTCATGAATATTATTTCTTGGGTCGGTGCTTTAACCGCTTTATTGGGAGCTGGTATAGCAACGATCCAGAAAGATCTGAAAAAGGGTTTGGCACATTCGACAATATCTCAATTGGGTTATATGATGTTAGCTCTAGGCATAGGTTCTTACAAAGCCGGTTTATTCCACCTCATCACACACGCCTATTCCAAAGCATTATCATTTCCCGGTCCGGGATCCGTAATACACGCGATGGAACCTATCGCTGGGTATCGTCCAGAGAGGAGTCAGAATATGGGTTCTATGGGTGGTTTGAGGAGATATATGCCAATAACTGCAATCACTTTCCTCGCCGGTACCTTGTCTCTCTGTGGCATTCCCCCCTTCGCCTGTTTCTGGTCCAAGGACGAAATCATCGCCGACAGTTGGTTATCTCTACCAATTCTTGGATTTATAGCTTCTTTCACCGCGGGTCTAACATCTTTTTACATGTTCCGTATATATCTCTTAACTCTCGAAGGGGATCTCCCACCCCCGAAAAGTTCTAGTTCTTCTTCCACACCGTCGATATCGATCTGGGGGGAATCAAATCCCGACGAGTTTTTTCGGGTGGGGGAATCGCCCGAAGTAGGGGGCGGTCGGGAGATATTGTCTCCGGATAGGAATAATGCGTCGGGAATTGGAGAGTTACATCCCAAGGAATCAGACAATCTGATGTTGTTTCCCCTGCTACTGCTGGCAGTACCAACCTCATTCGCTGGGTGCGTGGGTTTCTACTCCCCACGGGAGCCCCATACCAATCTATTGTCTGCTTGGTTGAATCTATCGATTAATCCCTCGAATCGGGAAGCACCGTCCGAAGACATTTTGTCCTTTTTGTCAGACGCAACCGCGTCCATCGGTATAGCTTTTGCCGGGATAGTTATAGCCCTATATCCATATGTATCCGAAGCTTATTCGCGGGGAATTAATTCGTTCGGGGGTAGGGGAGAGAATATTACGAATAATAAGGATTCGGGAACACGAAGTATTTATCATATATTTCCCGAAGAAATAATCAATTGGTACCACAACTATGGTTATACAAATTCGAATTCCGACGCGTTCTTCACGAAATGTTTGAGAATCTCAATCAATATTTCCTCCCTCTTCGATCAATGGGTTATTGATGGTGTTGTAAAT